AGTATTAATAATTAATATGTAAATTAATATGTATATATATACATAAGTACGTATGGTAGACTCCTACTTGCTAGTGGCTTTTTATTGAATAAAAAAATCTGTTTACCCAGCAAGTCTAAGGTAAAATGTAATGAATTTTTTCAAGACCGAACCAAATTTCTTTTCTTTCATTGAATGAATTTATTTCCATCAGAATAAAGTTCATTTACACGTACACCTACCAATTCGACATAAATTTCAAGGTATTTCATCAAATCCTGTGATGAAGAAATTCTCGAAAATGCTTTGAATTTTTTTTAGGGGGTAGAGTTTTTTCATCACGCTTACTGTTTGTTAATTTCCTTCTTTTATTGTGAGATAAGAATATCTCATCTTAACAATGAATGAATCAATGAATGGAAGAATGAAAGCGAAAGAAGTGGGGCTTAACCCCCCTTTTTTTGGACCAGCGACTCCCCGAAAACCCTATACTTTGACTTTGTTACTTTAGTATTATTAGTATTATTTACACTTTTTGATATTTCTATTAGACGAAATAAGTATAGATTTCGATACTCGATTTAGAGTTTTTTTATATATCTAGTATATATCTAGATTTCTATTCTATATTTATATATAGATATATATAGTAGATATATATAGATATTTTATATATAGATATATAGTAGAGAATTCCCATTCTAATGAGATTCATGAATATGAATGACGAATCAACAAGTTATCTGCAATTAGGAAAAGCGGAAAGATTCCTCGGATCTAATCATACATTGACAATTTAAAATGTTCATACTATGATCAGAGTATCACGACAGTTAGACAAGTGAGCCCCCATCGTCTAGCGGTTCAGGACATCTCTCTTTCACGGAGTCGGCGGGGATTCGACTTCCCCTGGGGGTAGGGGACTAGGAAAGGAAGTTGATCATTACAAGCGATTCCCCCTGGGTCGATGCCCGAGCGGTTAATGGGGACGGACTGTAAATTCGTTGGCAATATGTCTACGCTGGTTCAAATCCAGCTCGACCCCACAATTCGCCAATCTACCACGTATAACCCCGTACCCCTCAAAAAAAAAAAATACTCGATACGGAGATAAAGAATCCAAATTCCTGCTAGATCCCTTATTTCTCTGGGATTGTAGTTCAATTGGTCAGAGCACCGCCCTGTCAAGGCGGAAGCTGCGGGTTCGAGCCCCGTCAGTCCCGGCGGATCCACTAAATACATCAATCAATTCGAAAGGGGGCCAGGGGCAGAATTTCAACCCCCCCCCCCAAAAAAAAAAAAAAGAAGATAGTATTCTATTCGACAATGCTACGGATAATTGTATTAATCCGCCCATCCTCCTATCGCAAAGAAAAGAAAAAAGGGTCTTTTTTTTTTTTTTGCGATAGGGGCACCCATACACAAATGGAATAATAAATTTGTTTCTTTATTGTTTTGCTTTGTAACTATGTGACTAATGGAAGTGGAAAGTCAATCTGATGATACTTCATAAGATCATTGGACATAGAGTAGATTATAGAAAAAAAAGAACGGAAACAGGCGCTAAATAAAGAAAGGACTAAAGGAATTTGGGATTGGGTGCGGAATCCGAGCTGGGATTCGGTATGGATAAAAAAACTTCCTATGTTATACTATTCCATTTTCGACGACAAATTTATTTGACAGCTCAGATATTGTTATTCATGATATTCATCCGATTCAAAACCAGCGAGATTAAGAGGGAATTCATTTATTGAATTTACAAGTGAAAGCTATGGGACTAAATCCCGAGTTATTGCGAAGTAAAAAAAAATTTGATTATGGGAGTAAATATTCTTATGGGAGTAAATATTCTTGCATTTGTTGCTACTGCACTATTCGTTCTAGTTCCTACCGCCTTTCTACTTATCATTTACGTAAAAACAATCAGTCAAAATAATTAATTAATTTTAAATTTGAATTAAACTTTACTTCTGAAAAAATTGACGAAATAAAATGAAAAGGATTCCAATTTTTGCGTCTTAAATGAAACTAAAATGAAATAAGCGGACTATAATCCGCAGTATTCTAATAGATAGATCGTATGGTAGAAAGAAATAGATGAATCTTTCGACCATATGATCTATTGGTATTATTGTAGTGTATAAGGTTGTACTCTAGAATCTAGAATAAAGGTAGAGGCTAAATCTAGCTTAATATACAATTAATATACAATATTATATATCTTAATATCCAAATACAATAAAAAATACAATATTTATCTTAATATACAATACAATATTATAATTATACAATATTATCTATGTATGTATTATATATTATATATGTATGTGGATCTCAATTCCATATATGGAATTGACATAGCACCCAATTCTATTTATTTGCTACAACTATTTGTATTTGTTTCGATCAATCCGAAGTAATAGTTTGACTCTTATTCTTATGTCTTAGGGTTCTAATTACTAGTTACTATTTTTTTTTCTGATGTTCCATACAATCTATCAAAAGATATAAATCAATA